GTTTCTTTGTGTATTCCTATACGAAGCTTTTGTATATGTGTTTCTGGGTATTCCTTTATCATTTCGTCCAACAGGAATAGTTCTTCTAATTCTATAAATCTTTCTAGAATGCTTTTTTCTTGAATATCATTCAAGAGAGTTTCGGATTGCCGGGTATTCCACCAATTAATAACCCAAGGTTCCAGACTTTTATTAAATGAGAGAGAGACCCACCAAGGCAAAAATATTATGGATATAATATATGGGAGGGAAGTCAATGCTTTTGTTTTTTTCATTTTTTTTTTTCTGTGAATTGTTAATGAATCTGCTGCATTCGTCGATTCTATTTTATATTTATCTGAACACAAATTCTATAACAAGGTATCGAACCTATGAATTTATTCCCATTTTTTTTTTTTAATTGAGTCCTTGGATCTAGCAAAATAAAATAATAAAATATAGAAAAGAGTCTTTTTCAGATAAAAAAATAAGCAAGCAAATACGATTCCCAGAGATATCTCAATTGGGTAAATTCCAATTAATTTCATCCCCATTTGTTCTTTGTTCCTGGTCGATGAATACTCGAAAATCCACTAGAAGTAACAAATATGATTCGAATTTCGAGAAAAAAAGCCTTCCCGGATCAATTAATTAATTATTTCGAAATGTTTATGTTTCACCGCCTAACCATAACCACAGTCCAGGAATAACGTAACCTATCAATTTGAAATATTGGATGAATTCTCTTAAGTCTTTTGAAGAAACTTCAATTTTATTAAAAAGGGAATTAGCAAGTTCCCTCCTTCATACTAAGAAAACATTAATTCTTCATTTCAAAATACTTCAATTGGTACACGCAAAAAATAGGCTAATTCGGCAGCTTTTTGTTCAATTTCTCGTGGAGTAAGATTCTCATCAGTGCCAGTCAAGGGAATGGCCCCTTGGCCTCTTATTTCCATATAAAGGACACGACGAGGATAAAGACCCTCTTTAACCTCCATTCTGATGGATTGGATATCTTTCATAAAGAAACGAAGGAAAATGCGACGATTTATTCCAGGAAATCCCCAACGAAAAATACAAACAATTCCTTCTTTTCTATCAAATCGATCATAACCACTACCTACATTCCACGCAATTGTACACCACAAATAGGAGCTAATAAATAGACCCGCGATCCCATAAAAAGACATTATGATCCCTTGCGGAAAAAAAAATATTTGCTGAGATGGAAATACGGGTATAAGATTCCTACCAAGATAACTGGAAGTTCCAACCACTAAGAATCCTAATGAACCTAAAAAAAGGATACAGGCCCAAAAAAAATTACTTGTTTTTCGAGACCCCGTTATAAGTTCTATCCAGATATGCTCTGATCGCCAGTTCATATTATACTTACTATACTCGATCCGGTTGTATTCAATTGGAATTGAGAGAATAACCCAAATAAATTTGACTTAACTTTTCTTGACCCCGAAGTAACTCTCATCAACTAGCACTATTTTGACGGGAACTATTAGGAGTAATTGGTTAGATACATTGACTTTCTATTTCAAACTATTCACCAATTTATTTTTAACCAGCTAGACCCATACCCATATATAATCTGCATTTATGCAGATATCGTGTATCCGTATGCATATGAGTCTCTCATTTGTGTTCGGAAAGAGCCACATACAAATTTAGATAATCTTATTTTCTTGGACATGAAGAGATAAAGAAGCCATTGCAATTGCCGGAAATACTAGGCCCACTAAGGGCACAAAAATAGAGGGTAGATCTGTCATAGAATGGGTGCCCCAATTTAATATTTGTTTTTTAAAAATATATCTTATGATAAGTATATCTAATATAACTAATGATAAGTATATCTAATATAACTAATATTAAGTAGTTAATAAGTGCAAGGAATATAAATGTGTACCTAATTCATCGTTATACATAAATATCAAATATGTATGATAATTCACTTTAATAATAACATATAATATAAGAAACTTTCTTATTCTCCCATCCTTTTTTATTCTTTGTATTTTTTTTTTTTTTTTTTTACTTAAGGGTATTAAAGAGTTTATTATGAGTTCGCGACTTTCACTAATCGAATCCAACAAAGCAAACGGTAACTTGATTCTATAAACTTGATTCCATAATAAAAGTGAGGGTTCTTAGTCAAAATAAATTATTTCTATTATATATTTATTTAGAATTTATTATATAATAAATTCTAAATAAATATAATAAATTCTAAATAAGATCTATTTTTGTCTCGATTAAAATCAAATTAATACGTAAGAAGGCCAGATAAAATTATTTTTTCTTTATGTCTTTCCTTTCCCTAATTCCTCGGAAGGAGAAACTTACTCTTTTAGCTTTTTTATCCTATTGATTAATAAAGGGTTCCCGATTACTAATCAGGAATTAGGAGTAAGATAAAAAATAGAAAAATCGATATGACGGAAAAAAATAATAATTATCCAAAACTTATAACTCTTACTACAAGTAGAACTAATGTTACCAACGAAAAAACCATTCTTCTTTACTTAAGTTTTTTTACGATAAATTAAATACAAATAAAATACTCGTTCGCTACTAATAATTGAATCGAGTGCTATACTTTAATTTATTGAATTTTGATTCAGAGGAAAAAAACCGTGGAGCTGAAATAACTCACTCAGAACACCTCTTAAAGGATTACGTGGTACGATTGAGTCGAATAAGCCCTTATGGAATGAATACTCAGCCGCTTGTGAACCTTCGGGTACTGTTTTATTTAATGTTTGTTCAATTACTCTTTTACCCGCAAATGCAATATAGGCATTAGGTTCAGCAATAATAACATCTCCCAACATACCAAAACTGGCTGTTACTCCACCGGTTGTAGGAGATGTAAGGATTGATACATAGAATAACTTTTTATTTGATTGATAATCATATAAAGCAGAAGATATTTTAGCCATTTGCATCAAGCTCAAACTTCCTTCTTGCATGCGTGCTCCCCCGGAAGCACATACAATAATAACAGGTAAAGATCGATTAGTAGCATACTCGATCAAACGGGTGATTTTCTCGCCGACTACAGATCCCATACTACCTCCCATAAACTGAAAATCCATAACCCCAACTGCTATCGGAATACCATTTAGTTGACCTATGCCTGTTTGAACAGCTTCAATTAAACCTGTCTTTCTTTGATAAGAATCGATACGATCTTTATAAGGTTCTTCCTCTGAATGAAATTCAATAGGGTCCATAGAGACCATCTCTTCATCCATAGGATCCCAAGTGCCCGAATCAATCGAGAGTTCGATTCTATCTGAACTACTCATTTTCAAATGATATCCGCACTGTTCACAAATATTCATTTTTGACTTAAAAAATTTTTTATAATTTAATCCATAACAATTTTCGCATTGAACCCATAAATGTCTGTAGCTTTGATTTTGATTTATATCGAAATCATTAGACTCTTCTCTTATATTGAGATCGCTGCCATTACTACTACTCGAATTCCCATTTTCACTACGACTTACACTTTCAGTATAAATGAAACTATAATTATAACTATAACTGTAATAGTCGATATCACCTAAAATAGAACTTTTAATACTGACTTCAAAATGAAGATAACTATTAATGCAACTATTAATGTGATTATTCCAACTAGATTGAGTATCATACATGTAATGATAATAGTAGTTTTTGGACCTACTATTCAAACAACTAGAAAAAAAACTTTCTGGTTCACTCATAAAAGAACCCTCATTGTCAATCTCAAAAATCTGATTTTCAATATCAAAATATACAGAATAACTGTCACCATTACTATCTCTAACTAAAAAGGTGTCATCCGAGACCAAACTCCAAATATTCCCGATATCAAATAAATAATCAACATTATTGAAAGCATAATTGTCACTATTAGGAATGTTTTTACCCTTATCATTATCATTTATAATGGGTTCTTCACTTCCACTGGTATTTCCAATAATATCAGAACTATCCAATGATTTACTTAGCCCACATCTATATTCTAACTTTTTGTTAAACAACATCGAATTGAACCACCATTTTTCCATAGAGTCTTATCGCCCCTTATTTGACGAGAATACAATAGATGAATAGTCATTCGATGAATAATAATTTATTTTATTTATTATTTTATTTCTGAAGCCTATGGATCCAATCACTAGTCACTAGGATTGTTAACTAACAACGGGTGAGTATTGAAAGAAAAGATTCTCCTTTTTGGGTTTGGAGGAATCCAAGGGTATCACTTCGATATACATATATATATTATTATGTATTTAATCTTTTCCTCAATTAATAAAACTATAAAGACAGGGTTCTCTCACGTCATGTACAAATTATCATTACCAAGGATAAAATAAAGATAAAAAGTTTTTTTATTCCTATAAATGAAGAATTTATTTTCATACAATCTCTCATATAATTAAATAATACATTTGTATTGCAACATGGAACGAAAAAGACAATATACAGGAGGGGTAGAAGTGGCCCTTCCCTGGCTTGATCTATGGTCTGAAGCTACGCAATAAAAAATAAAAAGATCCACCAATAATCTCCCAAAAATCCCCCAATAATACCAAGGATCTAAAAAATGAATTTATTTATGGATCCAACGATAAAATAAAGAATAAAAAAATAAACAAAACAATAGAAATAATAAATACGGAGTTGTTTTGTCTTCAACCTTATCTTGTCTTGTATTTAGATCTTGTGTATATATAGGTAAGATATAATCATAGTATATAGATCTTAATACTTCTTAATACTAATACTATAATATATAGTATTAGTATTAAGAAGTATAAGATACTCATTCCTTATTCGATTCGGCTCAATCTTTTTTTTTTAGGAAAAGATTGGGCCAAGTTTAATTACAATTAGGAAAACAAACAGGAATTACTGAATTACACGTGCTTATTTCTTTTCTTTATCTAGCTTATCTACCGGTTCGAACTCGAATTTGATCTCCTTCCATACTTCACAAGCGGCAGCTA